ACAAAAAAACTTGTAATACCTACTCCATTTGTAATTCCATCAATGATTCGTTTATCAAAAAAATTCGTTTGTTTTGCTAATTTTCTTATACTTTCGGTTAAAGATTTTTTAAAAAAAGCATCTATGTAACCACGATTATATGACCAATTATATACAAAATTGGTTAGTCTTTCCCACCTAATTCTTTTAGAACTCCACTTTTGAAATGAATTCAGTAAGGTTAAATTTAATTTAGATGAATAAAAAGGCTTATATAAACAGTATGCTATAAATATTCCAAACAAAGCTATACTGACTGAAAAAATTGCATTTTTCAAAAATTCATACCAATCTACAAAATTTTTTGAATTAGTATGCAAAAGGTTTATCGACGGCGTTACTAATTTTGATAATATATCAAAGTCGATTCCTTCTTGATTGAAAGGAATTCCTATGGCTCCAATAAACAAAGTAAATAAAAGCAATACAAGCATAGGAAATAGAATAGTATTGTCTGATTCATTGGGATAATATAAAATTCTTGTATTAAGTCCAAAATTTTCAACAGTAATAAAAGTTTGATTTCTTACCTTATTACTAATTTTATACGTTTTATTGCCAAAAAAAGAAGCTCGTTTCGTATTATTCATTGTTAATAATGGTACTAACCCAAAATTTCTATTAAGTTTTTTATCTTCTTCTTTACCCCATAAAGAGATTGAATAGAAGGAGCGACTTTTTTTTCCACTATAATTTATAAAATAAGTGTTTAAATGTCCTTCAAAAGTAAGTAAATAAATCCTAAACATATAAAATGCGGTTAATCCCGCTGTTGAACAAGCTATTATTGCAAAAATTGGCGAAAATAACAAACTATCATTAAGAATTTCATCTTTAGACCAAAAACAAGCAAGGGGGGGAATACCACAAAGCGAGAGTGTTCCTACTAAAAAGGCAGTTTTTGTAATCGGCACGTGCTTTGTCAAACCACCCATAAGAATCATATTCTGACTTTTATCGGGAGAATATCCAACTATAGCTTCCATTGAATGAATAATGGATCCAGATCCTAAAAACAACAAAGCTTTCGAATAAGCATGAGTAATCAAATGAAATAAAGCGGATTTATAAGACCCCATACCTAGAGCTAACATCATATAACCCAGTTGAGACATTGTAGAATAGGCTAAACCTCTCTTAATATCTTTTTGAGCAAGAGCTAAAGTGGCTCCTAAGAGTACTGTTATTATACCTATCAAAAATATTATATACATTATAGAAGGGATAACTATAAAAAGAGGAAGAAGACGAGCTACAAGAAAAATTCCCGCCGCTACCATAGTAGCAGCATGTATAAGAGCCGAAATAGGAGTAGGGCCCTCCATGGCATCAGGCAACCATACATGAAGAGGAAATTGTGCAGATTTAGCAATCGGACCCACAAATAATAGAAATGCACACAAAGAAAAGAATAAGAGATTTACTCTATTATTTAAAATTAAATTATTGAATATTTCGAACAAATCTTGAAATTCGAAACTGCCAGTTATCCAATAAAGACCTAAAATTCCTAATAATAAACCAAAATCCCCTACACGATTGGTTACAAAAGCTTTTTGACAGGCATTCGCTGCAATCGGCCGTGTGAACCAAAAACCTATTAATAAATACGAACACATTCCAACTAATTCCCAAAAAAAATAAACTTGGATCAAATTAGAACTAGTAACTAATCCTAACATTGAAGTATTAAAAAAACCCATATAAGCAAAAAACCTCAGATATCCTTGATCATGAGACATATAATTATCACTATAAATCAGAACCAAAATTCCAACAGTTGTAATTAATATTGACATAATAGAAGTAAGTGGATCAATAAAGTAACCGAACTCAAAAGAAAATTCATTATTTATGGTCCAAGACCATACATTTTGATGAATGCAACTTAGAAAAATTTGTTGAATAGATAGATAGAGCGAAAAGATCATAACTATACTTAACAAAAAAATACTCAGAAACGTCCACATACGTCGAAGGTTTTTTGTTGCTGTCGGAAAAAGTAGAAGTCCAGCTCCCAGTAAAATAGGTACTGGAAGTGGAATGAAAGGGATGATCCATGAATATTGATATGTATGTTCCATAAAATAAAAAACCCTTTTTATTTTATTCTTAAATTTATTATTTCTTATTCACTGGTTTGTATATTTGTATATATATTTGTTTTTCAAAGGGGACAATAAAAAAGCACACGATTGCAAACCTAAATAGAAAGTTTTTTCGAGTTAGTATAATTCTTCATAAACCTTTGAAAAGAAATATATATTCAAATCAAAAAATTAGAAGTGATTAAATAATATTACTAAGTTACTGTAAAAAAAACGACAAATCTTTTTTTTTTTTTTTTTACTACTAAATAAAATGATGATTTTATGCAGATACAGAAAAGTGAATTATAATTCCGTATTACAATAATTTATATACATATATTAAGAATAGAACAAAGATTTACACGATAAAAAAATACTTAATATTATTTATAAAAAAAACTTTATCAAAATCTAAATAAAGTTATTTGGGTTTGATTATTTAGAATTATTATTTAATTATGGGTCTTCCAGTACACTAAGTGAGCTTTTTTTTGTCAAGAAATATTATTATAATCGATATTTTTTTTACATATGAAGTGAAGAAATTGAATAAAAATTTTTCTAATATAATCTATCAGTATAGATTAATTAACTGAGCACTCTCATACGGATTTCAAACGTTAAATACAAAAAATTTTGAAAGAAAAAGGTAAAACAAGTTGGGTTTTAAACTTTTGAATGTCTGTTTTGTTTGAAAAATAATATATAATAAAATTTGCAAGAAAAAAATGACTCGATATGGAGTACGAAAGAATAGAATAATAAATGTCTTTGACATCCAATTATACCACTGAAAAACTTTTTTCATTTTTGAATGGCAGTTCCAAAAAAACGTACTTCTATCTCGAAAAAGCGTATTCGTAAAAAAATTTGGAAAAGGAAGGGATATTGGACATCCTTGAAAGCTTTTTCCTTAGGGAAATCGCTTTCTACAGGTAATTCAAAAAGTTTTTTTGTCCAACAAAATAAATAAAAAACACTAGAATAATTAGAATTAGCCTAACGTAAAAACCAATTTTTTTAGAATACATATAAAAAAATCAATAGGAACCTTTTTTATATATATATTATCTTTTTTTTTCTCTTTTGGTTCCTATTGATTTTTAAAATTTCTAAAAGGGGGGTTATTATTTTCCCCATCAATAAAATAATAAATAAAGATCTTGTATTTCCTAGTTAAGAGGAAATACAAGATCTTTAAGTGAAATCAATAGGTTCGTGAAATTAATTTAAGTCAAAAATTTTTCACTTTATACCTTTAGGAATTATTATTTCTCTGAATTCTTATATTCTTTACTTGGAATCAGCATTTACTCACAATAAGTGAATATGAGATTATAATAATAATAAGTAATAATATTATGATATTTTTTTTTAAGTGATCAAAAAATCTTATGTTTGGACAATATAAAAAGATGCATGAAAATAGATATTTTGACAATTATTGTTTTTCATTTCTCTTGAGCAACTTAGGCAAATTTGAGTTAAAATTTCTACGGATTTTGGAGAAGTTTTAATTTTTAGAAAAAGCATTTTTTTAGTATTAGTAATAAAATCAATTGTAAATTTCATTGAATTGGCTTCTTTATTTAAAATTTGAATCTCGACGATTGAGTAAAAACGTGTTAGTATTATTTTGAACAAGTTGCCGCTATGGTGAAATTGGTAGACACGCTGCTCTTAGGAAGCAGTGCTAGAGCATCTCGGTTCGAGTCCGAGTAGCGGCATAAGATCTTATAAAAGAGATATTATAAGTTTTATAATCAAATTAATACCCGACTTTTTTGTCTAAAATCGGGTAAAACCTAGTATTAATTTATTAATTTTTAACAAATTTTTTATGATTTTTTCAATTTTAGAGCATATATTAACTCATATATCTTTTTCGGTCGTTTCAATTGTACTAACAATTTATTTTTTAACTTTATTAGTTAATTTAGATGAAATCATAGGATTTTTTGATTCATCAGATAAAGGAATCGTAATTACGTTTTTTGGTATAACAGGATTATTATTCACGCGTTGGATTTATTCAGGACATTTTCCATTAAGCAATTTATATGAATCATTAATTTTCCTTTCATGGGCTTTTTCAATTATTCATATGGTTTCCTATTTTAATAATAAAAAAAAAAATCACTTAAACGCAATAACTGCGCCAAGTGCTATTTTTATTCAGGGTTTTGGTACTTCCGGGCTTTTAAACAACATGCCTCAGTCTGCAATATTAGTACCAGCTCTCCAGTCCCAGTGGTTAATGATGCACGTAAGTATGATGATATTAGGCTATGGCGCTCTGTTATGCGGATCATTATTATCAATAGCTCTTCTAGTCATTACATTTCGCAAGGTCGGATCTACTTTTTGGAAAAATAATATGAAAACAAAATTTTTATTAAATGAATTATTTTCTTTTGATGTACTTTACTACATAAACAAAAGAAATTCTATTTTACTACAACAAAACATTAATTTTAGTTTTTCTAGAAATTATTATAGGTATCAATTGATTGAACAATTAGATTATTGGAGTTTTCGTATTATTAGTCTTGGATTTATCTTTTTAACCGTCGGCATTCTTTCAGGAGCTGTATGGGCTAATGAAACATGGGGTTCATATTGGAATTGGGATCCAAAAGAAACCTGGGCATTTATTACTTGGACCATATTCGCAATTTATTTACATATTAAAACAAATAGGAATTTTCGAGGTATAAATTCTGCAATTGTGGCTTCGATAGGTTTTCTTTTAATTTGGATATGCTATTTTGGCGTCAATCTTTTAGGAATAGGTTTACATAGTTATGGTTCATTTACATCGAATTAACTAAAACATTAACCAAAAAAGAAAAGAATCCAAATAAAAAAAACTAGCATCTATATAACTTCATATAAGTTAAGAAATCTAATTTAGTTTTAGTAGTAAATCATCAAGAACCTTTTGAATCATTGTACTACTTGATTCAAAAGGTTCTCACAATACAAAAACCAAAAACTTCTTATTATAATTCAATTTAATTTTTTTTTATTTCCCGAAAACTATCCATAAAAATAATTAGATAAAATGGATTCGACCTTGTCACTTGCTAATGAGAGCACAAAATCAGGATAAATCCCAATACCAATTATGGGTAGAAGAATAGAGATTGAAAGAAACAACTCTCGGGGTCCAGAATCAAAAAAAGAAAAGTTTTTGGCATTAATTAACTTGTATCCATAGAACATTTGGCGTGACATAGATAATAAATATATAGGAGTTAATATCATTCCAATTGCCATTACAAAAATAATTAAAATTTTTGAAATTAAGAAATATTTTTGGCTGGTAATTATTCCAAAAAAAACGATTAATTCTGCAACAAAACCACTCATACCCGGTAATGCAAGGGAAGCCATCGATAAGATAGTGAACATTGTAAATATCTTTGGAATGGAGATAGCCATTCCACCCATTTCATCAAGATAAACAAGCCGGATTCTATCATAACTCGTTCCGGCCAAGAAAAAGAGTGCAGCGCCAATAAATCCATGAGAGATTATTTGTAAAATAGCTCCATTAAGCCCAGGATCCGTTATAGAACCAATACCTATAATTATAAAACCCATATGAGATACAGAAGAATAGGCTATTCTTTTTTTTAAATTACGTTGACCGGGAGATGTTGAAGCTGCATAAATTATTTGGATTGTACCGACTACCATCAACCAAGGAGAAAACATAGAATGAGCGTGAGGTAATAATTCCATATTGATTCGAACCAACCCATATGCTCCCATTTTTAATAAGATTCCAGCGAGAAGCATACAGGTACTGTAATGTGCCTCGCCGTGGGTGTCAGGTAACCAAGTATGTAAAGGTATAATCGGTAATTTGACGGCAAAAGCAATAAGAAATCCAATATAAAATAGTATTTCCAGTGTGACAGGATAGGATTGATTCGCTAATAGTTCTAAATTTAATGTTGGTTCGTTCGAACCATATAAACTGATACCTAAAACTCCTATTAATAAAAAAATAGAACTTCCTGCGGTGTATAAAATAAATTTTGTAGCTGAATACAAACGTTTCTTTCCACCCCACATGGATAAAAGGAGATAAACGGGAATTAATTCTAATTCCCACATGATGAAAAAAAGTAAAATATCCCGAGAAGAAAACGATCCTATTTGGCCGCTGTACATTGCTAACATCAGGAAATGGAATAATCGGGAATCCCGAGTAACTGGAAAAGCCGCTAAAGTAGCTAAAGTAGTAATAAATCCCGTCAATAAAATTGTTCCTATAGAAAGTCCATCTATTCCCAGTCTCCAATAAAAATCAAAAAAATCGATCCATTTATAATCTTCGGACAGTTGAATTAATGGATCGTCCATTTTAAAATTATAACAAAAAGCGTAGGTCGTTATAAGAAGTTCTAAGATACAAATGCATATAGTATACCACTTATTAACTTTATTTCCCCTATGCGGGAGAAATAACATTAATGAACCGGCAGATATTGGAAAAACAACAATTATTGTTAACCAAGGAAAATCATTCGTGGTAAAGACAAGATACACCAGGTCCAAAGAACGCGTACTCAAAAAAAAATATATAAATAAAAAAATATAATTGAACTTTTTTGAGTACGAGTACTTGTCAATAAAAAAAAATAAAATGTATTCAAAATTTATTCAAATCCGGTTTTCGGTAACGTATCAATAAGCTAGACCCATGCTTCGAGTTGTTTCATGCCATAAATAAACTCGAACGCTCAAAAAATCCGTTGGGCAGGCAGATTCACATCTCTTACAACCAACACAATCCTCGGTTCTTGGGGCAGAAGCTATTTGCTTAGCTTTACATCCATCCCAAGGTATCATTTCTAATACGTCTGTAGGACATGCTCGGACACACTGAGTACATCCTATACAGGTATCATAAATTTTTACTGAATGTGACATAGGATCTATAGTTTTTTGAATGTCATAAATTTTCAATCTAGTAAACTTATAACTAAATGATATATTAAATTAAAATACTAGATGAAGCAATGATTTCCTTTAATAGAATTTTTTTAATGAATTCTGGCTTAATTGGTAAAAAACGGGGCTAAAATACTTTGATTTCTTAGATTTTCATAAATCTAAGCTAGTAAGTCATAACCTATCATATATGCAAATTGAAACCTATAATTTTTTGATTTATGCTACTTATTTAATAAGGTCGATTGGTTGATGCGAGTTGATTTTCTGTTACGATAAATTGACGAGACTATAGCTAATCCAATAGCTGCTTCAGCGGCTGCAATTGCTATAACAAAAATGCAGAAAATATCCCCTTTTAGTTGGGAATTATCAAAAAAATCAGAAAATGTTACGAAATTCATATTAACTGCATTGAGTATAAGTTCAAGGCACATAAGAGCCCTAACCATATTTCGACTCGTGATCAATCCATAAAGACCAATCAAAAATAAATAGGCACTCAAAACAAGTACATGTTCGAGTATCATTGAGCAACTCCTTATCAATTTTAAATCAATTTTAATTTATTTCAATATGAATAATAAAAACAATTCACCGGATTCAATCAACTAGAATATAATAACAAAGTACGAATAAAAACTATATTAGGGAAAAAATTTCAAATATATATCAAATATAAAAATTGAATGAAATAGTATTCAATCAAATTGAATGAACGGAAAAAAATATCATAACATACACAAACACAAAGTTTTCTTTGGTCTTTACTAATCGAAACCTTTTTTATTGACGAGCCACAGAAATTGCACCTATCAAAGCAACTAAAAGAATTATTGAAATGAGTTCAAATGGAAGAAAAAAATCTGTTGATAAATGAATTCCTATTTGTTGACTATTACTTATTAAATCTTGTTCTAAAATCTGGTTTAATCTTGTAGTCCAAATAACCCCGTACCATGACGTATCGAGAATCGTAGCAATTAATGAAAAAAGAATAGTTGTACAAACCAATGAAGTAATCCCATTCCCAACAGTCCACAGATTGAAATCTATGGAATATTCTGAATCATTCATGAACATAACAGCAAATAGGATTAAAACATTTATGGCCCCTACGTAAATAAGGAGTTGTGCAGCAGCGACAAAATGAGAATTTGCTAGAATATACAATAAAGATATACAAACAAGAACAAATCCTAAGGAAAAGGCTGAAAATATTGGGTTAGGAAGTAATACCACTCCCAGACCCCCTACTAGAAGACCGGATCCCAGAAAAACTAAAAGAAAATCATGTATTGGTCCAGGCAAATCCATTATATTATTAAAAAAAGAAAAAATAGAAATCCTTTTCATGACCTTATTAATTTAACCGGGGAGTTTTTTTTTAATATGTTTCTAATAGAGTGAAATTAGAATCTAATGAATATCAATTGATGTAGATACAATTATTAGACAGTTTTGCTTTTTTTATTCTAATATTTTCAACCTATCTATTTCAAGATAGTAATTAGGAAGATATTATATTAAAAGGATGAGCCTTAATACTTAAATATTATTCTATAACTACAAGTTTTTAATTAAATTCTTTATATAATATAATTCAACAGTTTTGCATTCTTTTTTTAATAAAATTAATGGATTTACCCATTTTTTGTTTGAGGTGAATTCAAAATTGTTCGAATAGTGTAATCGTCAATTACTGACATTGGTAAACGACCCAAAGCTATTTGATTATAATTCAACTCGTGACGATCATAAGTTGAAAATTCATATTCTTCAGTCATTGACAAACAATTTGTTGGACAATACTCAACACAATTACCACAAAATATACAAATTCCAAAATCAATACTGTAATTAAGCAATCGTTTTTTTCGAATATTGGTTTCCAATTTCCAATCAACAACAGGCAGATCTATAGGACATACTCGAACACATACTTCACAAGCAATGCATTTATCAAATTCGAAATGGATTCGACCGCGAAAACGTTCTGATGTTATTAATTTTTCATAGGGATATTGAATAGTTACAGGTAAACGATTTGTGTGGGATAAGGTAATCATGAAACCCTGACCAATATACCTTGCAGCTCGTAGGGTTTGTTGACCATAATTCATGAACCCGGTTATCATAGGAAGCATATTGTAATTATCTATGAATAATTTGATCTTTGTTTCTTTCTCTTGTTTAAAACAAGTAATGAATATCTTGGATTCATTTTCAATTTAGAGTGAAAAAAGTTGGAAAGAAGTTGTTAATAATAGATTACCGAGGGAAATCGGTAAAAGAAATTTCCATCCAAGATTTAATAGTTGATCTATTCTTAGCCTAGGTAAAGTCCATCTGGTTGCGATAGAAATGAACAAGAACAAATAAGTTTTAGCTAATGTAATAAAGATACCAATTGTTGTTCCAAAAATTTGATCCTTTGCAAATAGCTCCAGAATAGATATATACGGAATAGAAATATTCCAACCGCCTAAGTATAGAACTGTTACAAATAATGAGGAAATTAATAGATTTAGATAAGAAGCAACGTAAAATAAACCAAATTTGATACCGGAATATTCAGTTTGATAACCTGCTATTAATTCTTCTTCCGCTTCTGGTAAATCAAAAGGTAACCTCTCGCATTCTGCTAGGGAAGAAATTAGAAAAATGATAAAACCTATAGGTTGACGCCACAAATTCCACCCCAAAAAACCATATTTTGATTGTGCCTCAACTATATCAACTGTACTTAAACTGTTAGATAATCCTAGTCGGTGATAACATTACTATTCTCACCGCTATTACAAAACCGTACATGAGGTCTTCGCCTCATACGGCTCCTCGAGGGTCGTAAATAAATCTAAGGACCAGATTAGTATTATTTAGATGGATATGATGTGTTCTAAAATGGGATTAAATAGAAATATATCTGGGGTCCTGAATTATACCAATGGAATTCTGTCTGCTCAAATTTCTAAAAATAAAAAACGTGCTTCGGAATTCATCTCATCCTTTACAACTTTTAATTTCTATTTGTTGAGTAATAACTTAATCCTTTAATAAAATAATAAAACACCCCTTGTAAAAATAAAACTAGGTATTTCAGCCCGTCATAGTTTTCAATTACGAAAAAGAATTAAATATCCTATTAGTTTATTATTCATGATAGAAATTCTATTTTATTTTCGAAATCTATCAAAATAAATATCCTTGTTTCGTTCCTATTCTTCTTTCTTTTTTAGAAAAAAAGTCGGTGGACTTAAAAAAAAATAAAGGATTATTTCGTTTCTGATAGTCATTACATTTATCGGTGGATGGGAGCATACTCTGAATCGGAATCTTGGGGAGTACTGCCTGATCATTTCTACTAATTTAAAGCCCCAATTAACCTTCTTTTTTTGTTATCTTATGTTATGCATAAATATCCTTTTCAATTTGGTTAATCTCTATTACAAATTCTTTGTGTATTTTGGTGTTTCTAACCATCCACGCGTTTTTACCTAATTGCCGCTCACTTTGTAATATATGTATGGTAATTTATATAACTGATAGTGAAAACGTCATACGGTTAATATTTTTTTTAACCCGCTTCAAGCCCGGATGACTAATCAACCAACCTTGGGGTAAAGTGATTCTTACGATTATGTTTATTTCCGTTTAACCTTTGTACATAGGAAATGAGACTCAATTTTTCTTTTTACTACTAATTTAGGAGCAGTTTTTTTCACTCATATATAACTATCAAATTCCTTCAAATTCCTTTTATTAAGGTTAAGATTAACCCGAAAGATAAATATATATAATCCGTTTTTTCATTTATTCATCTAGAAGAACTGGAATAAACGTTTATGTTTCAACGAATCGCACGTAGAGATATTGATAAAACACATAGAGTTAATGGTATTTCATAACTAATCGCTTGGGCAGCAGCTCGCAGACCACCTAAAAAAGAATATTTATTATTTGATCCATATCCTGACATAAGAAGTCCGATCGGAGCAATACTTGAGATGGCAATCCATAAAAAAATACCGATATTGAGATCCGCTAAAACAAGGTGATTGCTAAAGGGAATTACTGAATAACTTAGTAAAATAGAGATAACTGCTATAGATGGTCCAATACTAAATAAAGGAATATTTCCTCTAGATGGACGAAGATCTTCTTTGAAAAGTAGTTTTGTCCCGTCGGCTAAAGCTTGAAGAATTCCTAATGGGCCGGCGTATTCAGGTCCAATACGTTGTTGTATCCCTGCAGATATTTCTCTTTCTAACCACACAATTACTAGTACACCTGTTATGATTCCCAATACAAGAGAAAATATAGGGACAAATATCCATATGAGTCCATATACCTCTTTTAAAGATTCCAATCTAACAAAAGAATTTATAGTTTGTACTTCTGTTGCATAAATTATCATTTTAACGATCAACTTCTCCCATAATTATATCTATGCTACCGAGTATCGTCATAATATCAGCCAATTTCATTCTTTTAACTAGTTCAGGAAGAATTTGCAAATTAATAAAACCTGGCGGTCGGATTTTCCATCTCCAAGGAAAACCACTTTGATCTCCTATGAGAAAAATTCCCAATTCCCCTTTTGGAGCTTCAACTCTTACATAAAGTTCTTGTTTCGATAATTCAAAAGTAGGGGAAGGTTTTTTACTAATGAATCGATATTCAAAATCATTCCACTCTGGATTCCTTTTTTTATCAAAGCCTCTACTTTCGAAATTCTCATAGGGACCCCCCGGAAGTCCTTCCAGAGCCTGTTGAATAATTTTGATGGATTCTGTCATTTCGCTAAGTCGTACTAAATAACGAGCTAATGAATCTCCTTGTTTTTGCCACTGAATTTCCCATTCAAATTCATCGTAAGACTCATAACGATCAACTTTACGAAGATCCCATGGTATTCCGGATGCGCGTAGCATTGGTCCGGATAAACCCCAATTTATTGCTTCTTCCCCACCAATAATCCCAACGCCTTCAACCCGTTCTAAAAAAATAGGATTTCGTGTAATCAGTTTTTGATATTCAACAACCTCTGTTAAAAAATAATCACAAAAATCCAAGCATTTATCTATCCAACCATAAGGTAAATCAGCCGCTATTCCTCCAATACGAAAAAAATTATGCATCATTCTCATACCGGTGGCAGCTTCAAATAGATCATATACAAATTCTCGTTCTCTGAAAATATAGAAAAAGGGAGTCTGTGCCCCAATATCTGCCATAAAAGGGCCAAGCCATAACAGATGAGAAGCTATACGACTCAATTCCAGCATAATTACTCTGATATAGCTGGCCCTTTTAGGAACTTGAATATTTCCCAATTGTTCGGGTCCATTTACTGTTATTGCTTCTGTAAACATAGTAGCTAAATAATCCCATCGCGTTACATAAGGTAAATATTGTATAATTGCTCGGTTTTCTGCAATTTTTTCCATTCCTCTGTGTAAATAACCCAATATGGGTTCACAGTCAACAACATCCTCACCGTCTAGAGTAACAATTAAGCGAAGAACACCATGCATGGATGGGTGGTGAGGTCCCATATTGACTATCATAAGATCTTTTCCTGTAACTGGTCTCTTCATAAGTTTTTCCTTGATTCGTTCTGGTATGAATTAGATTGCTCAAAAAGAAGTTTATTAAAAAATTCACTATCTAAAAATTTAACTAAATTCACAATTTTGGAATTTAACGAGTTTTTAATTCCCGAATATTCAACTGATTAATTAATTCTTTATAACGTACTCTATTTTTTTTTGACAAATAAGCCAGCAGTCGTTGACGTTTTCCCAGAATTTTTCGTAGACCCCTCTGAGATAAATAATCTTTTCTGTGTAATTCCAAATGTGAAGTAAGTCTTCGTATCTTATTAGTGAAACTGAATACTTGAAATTCAACAGATCCCTTGCTTTCTTCTTTTTTTTCGTGAAATGAAATGAATGTATTTTTTATCATAAAAAGAAATCCTTCCTTTTTTAATTTTTAATATGAATTGAAAGATATGAATTTTACTGATCAGTAATAATAATGGTAGTTTTTTTGTACAAGGATCCGAATTTAATTATCAACTTCTTAATTAAAAAAAAAGTCTAAATTTCGATCTAAAACAGGAGGATTTTAAAAATTTATTTATGGATCTGCTTTGATTGGTATCTATGTCATTAATTAAATGAATCTTAAAGATTGAATTTAAAACAATCTCTCATATTTGTGTATACAATTGTTTTCATATACCGTAACTTATTATATATATATATAGTAAAAATATAGTAAATAAGGATCTACCATTAATGCATTTGAAATCGCGTATACATGTGTATTCTTATCATACTGAAATGATTTCCGTTAGGCGTATTAAACCAATAGCGATTCATACAAGCTAAATCTTCTAATCGAAAATTGGGCCAAAGAAAGGATTTGAATTTAATTAGGTTTTTTTTATCCTTATCAAGATCTTTCTTTTTATTCTTATTCAAAACTGTGGTCAAGTTTTGACTATTTGTATCAAATCTTGAATTTCTATCCCTCGCATTTTTTTTTTTTAAGTTTAAACAAATTAGAATTCTAAATTCTTTACGTCGTTTAGGGGATAGAATATTTTCAGGGACAAAGAAATCATAATTCTTTTTTTTATCAATATAGCTTTTTTTTTTTGATCTTTTACTTAATTTTTCTTTATTTTTATGAACCAATGAAATCCCGACGGTTCTATATATAATAAGTTGTCTATCGTTTTTTACAGACAAACGGACAGGTTCAACAATCAATATTCCTTTTTTCATTAATTTTGCAAAAGTGAAATTCTTCTTACTCATTAGAATATCTAGGTTCATCTCTCCTCTTTCAATAGAAGATATCGCTATCTCGTTTGGATTTTTTAGTCTAACCAAGAAACAGTATACTTTTACATTATTGATAATTTTTTGATTAAAAAAACAATTCCATCGCAATTGAAAACGCGAATACCTTTTGAGAAATAAGTCAAGTTCCGCTTCGGTATTGCTTTTTGGTTGTTTTTTATTTTTACGGTTTTTTCTTTTCGATTCTGCATAATTTTCTTCAATATTTTTTTCTTGGTTTGATAGAGCTGATTCCGTATTTATTTTTGTTTCTTTATCTGATTCAAACTCTTCTTGACCTGCCGATTCGTTTTCTTCTTTATTTAGATTATAAAATCGAAGCAATTTTTTTTCGTTTGATGGTATAAAACCTTTTTTCTTTAGAGTGATCTGTTTATTCACATTTTTTGTTTCATTAAAATTGAAAAGAAGTAATTTAATTGGTATGACCCACGGTTTCATTTTATATGTACTAGAAAATAATAAAAATTCTGGAAAGAAAAAAAAGTCAAAATTTGTTATACGATGATTTAGTATTTCTTGATTCATTCCCATCCAATCAAAAAATAAACTTTTTTGATTGGCAAGACCCGTCTTAGTTTTTTTATCAATTCTTTGATAATTCTGAACTTTACTCTTAATATATTTTTTTTTACTTTTAGTATCCGGCTCAATATTGACTTTTTTTCTAAACCAAAAGTTGAGAATTCTCCAATCCAAATATTTTCTATGCCGAATTTCCCCTATACCCCGAATATTATATTTTTCTAGAAAACAAGAGACTAAACAATTTTCTAGGCCTGTAGACATATCAAAAAATTTTTCTGTAGAATGAATAGATTTGTAGCAAAAAAGATTATATATAGAATCCTTTTTGAAATTATGTTTTGGATTGAAAAATGAGTTGGTCTCAAAAAAATTTTGTTTTTTGTAATTATCAAAAAAAAATTTTTCATATAAATCAACTTTGGTTAAACTTGGATTTAGAACGAGAGAGTCTTGGTTTATTTTCTTTTTCCATTTTTGGGTTACTAATCTAGCCCATGCAATCTGAGGTAAATTATATTGAGAATTACTTCGTAACCAGTTTTTCCATTGATTTATTTCGGAATTTAAAAGAGTTTTATTTTTCCATTCATAATGAAAGATTCCTTGTTCTTGAAAAAAATCCTTTATTTGATTCTTAAAAAAAAAGGATTTTATGTATATGTTATATTCAAAAACAGCCTTTAATTTAGAAAAGTTACTAACTTGAATTTGTGATAATTTGTAAAATACATATGCTTGTGATAAAGAGCATAAGTCATAACTAAAAAAATTTTTTTTTGATATGAAATTTTTTATAGTCGAAATAAAATAAATGGTATTTTTTTTTTTTTTTTCTCTATTTTCGTCATTCTTATAAATAGATTTATCAAGAATTTTTTTTGTTGATTCAAAAAAAAGTTGTGTAGTAATTCTTGGAATATTAATGATACCTAGAAAAATAGTTCTAGACAGTTGTTCAACGCAAAATTTTATAAAAAAAACAGATTTACGAATTAATCGAGTATTTTTTCTTTTTAATGTCTGCCAACTTTTTTTTGATGACTCAATTATTTTAGAATCATAACACAGTTTGTTACAACTATTAGTTAGTTTTTCTTTTGAAATTTCTTCCATTTGATTTCTGATTGTCTTTATTCTATCAATCACATTTTTTATTTTGTTTTCACTGAGTGAAGAATTTGTCCACTCCGTGGATTTTTTTTGAACAGATAGTTTATGAATCATTTGATTACTCATTATTGAATCTTTTTTAGTTTCATTTAATTCATATATGTCTCTTAATTCATATATGTCTCTCGGGCCAACTAATGGAATTCTATTTCGTTTTGAAAGCTTTTTTTTTTTTTCTTTTAGAAGAAGCAAGTTTTTTATAATCAAGTTTTTAATTTCTTTTTCAACTTTTAGTAAAACTGTTGTTCTTTCTTTGAAAATCCTTAAAACCGGAAAAGACTTCGTTTTGGATTTTTTGATTCTTTTTTTTAATTCTTTAAAAATAGGGTCAAAAAAAGAGGGCTTTTTTTTGGTAGAACCAAAAGGTAGGTCAGTTTCCAGTCCCCAAACCGTTAAAAAACAAAAATCATTTTTTTCTCTTTTTTTTTTTTTTAGTCGAGCCTTCTGAGATGATTGAAATTTATATGTATGCCAAGGTTTAAGATAAAACGGAAATAGGATTTTTATCTGAATACCATCCGTTAACCAGTTTCTTGGAAATTCTGTTTCGGATAGTTGAACCCCATTATAAGTACATTTAATATGCATTTCACGTTGCCAATCCTTTAAATCCTCAGCCCACTCGGGAGATTGAAATAATAAGATACGGATGCTATTTTTAATTATTATCAATAAAGGTAATATAATATATTTTCTAATAATAGATTGAGTTACTAATATAAAACTTCTTATTATTTGAGAAAATAGGAAGCTATCCCAAGTTTCCGCAATTTCTAGCCGTCTTGTTTCTTCTTTTTTTAATTGTTCTTCTTCGTTTTTATAAATAAAAATTTTTTTTTTCCACATGAAATTTCTAAGAAATTTTTTTTTTAGCCCCCATATATCAAACGAAAAAAAAAAAAATTTATCTATTCTATCAAAAAAAAGAGGCGAATGGGCTTTTGCTTGCAAAAACTCCCCAATAACAGTTTTACGTCTTTGGGAACGCATGGATCCTTTAATTATCTCTCGACGAAAATCAGATTGTTGTGAATAACGGATCAAAGCCATTTCATCGTTTTGATCAGAATTTTGATTATCTTTCAGATTAGTATAAATCTCGTTATGAGGTTCTTTTAACTCAGTAAAAACCACTACACGTTTTGCTTTTCTTGAACGAATTCCAGGCTCGGTTGGTACATTTTCTTCAGTTTCGCCTTCTAATTCTTCCAACTCACTTGTTAATTTGTATGACCATTGAGGAACTTTTTTATTGATTTCATGGAAATCAATAAAATTTTTTATAAGAGTTTGATCATTATTATAAATTATAACGACATCAAATAAAATTTTGAAAATTTTTATTTCTTCTTCTGACTGAATTTTTTCTTCTTGGGGTTCTGAAAAAAAATAAAGTTTTTTCTCTATTGATAAAGACTTTCTATTAAATTTTTCTATTGTTTGCTCAAATTTTTGAGAATTAATCTTCAGAAGTATACCATGAATTTTGTTTATCCAAGATCCTCTTATATTCTTTTTTTTATAGGTTTTGGTTATGCTTTGGAATGGAGAAAATTTTTTGATTCTTCCGCGAGGGATCCCATGCAAAAATGGATCATAAATTTTAGGTAAATATTCTTTTGTAGTTTCATTATGACAAAATCGAGTCGTTTTTTCTAGTATATTTTCAACAGACCATTTCTTATCTAAAGCTTCAATTCTATTTAAAAATTCGTTTTTTAAATTTTCCTTTTTTTCTTCATTGATCAAACTCCAACAAGTATAAACTTGATCCGAGGGTGTTTTTTTTGTTGTAAATGAAGGGATCTTTTTTTGTATCATTTCAAAAAAAGT